AAAAAAGCAATAAAAAATCAAATCGCACCATCTCTGTAATAGGTAAATGCCTTTTTTTCCCCTGAAGTTGTCGGAATTATTCGTAATAAGATATTGGCTACAATTGAAGAAGTCTTATCAATAAAATTTCCATTTATCCGGGATCTAGGCATAATTAGCAATCCATTCTATAATTCTTCCCATTTTCACAAAAGAAAATGATTCCACAAAATTGTACAGTAGTACGAAATATCATAAAAATAGACTAATTCTAAAAAAGATGTGGATTTTCCTGTGCCCTTTTGGATAGGGGGGATGAGATATGAAATATTTGAATCAGATTGGATTTCCTACAAATTTAGTAGTATACTGAGAAATTTGTAGGAACTATGTACAATTTTATCTAAGTTGACTAACCAAGGACTTTATTTTACTATAGATTCTGGTAACTCGAAAAGTTTTGATTTGGTTATAATCAAAAGAAAAAAGAAAAGAGGAAAAATAAAGAAAGGAATAATGATTCCATGAAAAAATCGAGGAGAGTAACCATCTCTTTGATTTGCATAAAGCGTATGTATCATACAGTTGAAATAGAAAAATCCATTAAGGAAATTGCTGTGGAGAAATTATGAAAGTTGAAAGGAATCTTTTATTCCTATGGAACCATTGATTGGTCGTACCCGTAGTGTACTAATATGAATGACTCGCTATTCACTTCACTCAGTTTCTGACCAATAATAAGATTATGAAGGAGAGATGGCCGAGTGGTTCAAGGCGTAGCATTGGAACTGCTATGTAGGCTTTTGTTTACCGAGGGTTCGAATCCCTCTCTTTCCGTTTCTATCGAGTCACCAACGTTACCGACCACAATGTATCAAATAAAATAACAATGGATAGCATTATTCCAACAGTAAGTAAGAACTTTATTTGAAGAGATTCTCTATTCCTAATTACATTACTGTGGTACGTAAAATACAAATATGAGAAAACTAAAAAAGAAAAAAATATTACTGCGGATCTATTTGTGATACGTGAATAAGAAAAATGTGGATCACGGCTCTTAATTCGACAAAAAGGGTATGGTATAAAGTCAAATTGTCTGAACCTTTCTTTGTTATTTTTATTAGGTTCAAGTCTGACGGGAATAATATTCTACGACTAACAACTCATTTATTTTCAAACCAATCCACTTACTATCTATTATTTGATTTACTAATCCTTTATATTGGAATGAGTCAATAGTCAAATGTTTTGGCAATTCCTCGCGGAGCGATGAAGCAATATAATTTTGAATCAGAGCTTTTGATTTTTGTTTATCCTTCGTAGTAATAATATCTCGGGGTTTGCAACGATAACTTGGTATATCTACTACACGACCATTAACTAAAATATGTCTATGGTTAACTAATTGTCTGGCTCCAGGAATGGTTGAAGCCATACCCAATCGAAAAAGTATGTTATCCAAACGCATTTCAAGTAGCTGTAGTAAAACCTGACCCGTTGACCCTTTGGCTTTTCCAGCGATATGTACATATCTAAGTAATTGTCGTTCTGTCAGACCATAATGAAAACGCAATTTCTGTTTTTCTTCTAGACGAATACGATATTGCGATCTTTTCCCAGAACGCAATTGGTTTTTAAGATCATTTCCAGATCTAGGCCTTTTACTAGTTAATCCAGGTAAAGCCCCCAGACGGCGTATTTTTTTGAAACGAGGCCCTCGGTAACGAGACATAAAACTCCTTTTTTATTTTATTGAAATTTTTAAATAAAAATATAAATTAAGACTGAACTAAAGGATAAACAATTCAAGGCTAAATCTACTGAAGTATACAATACTTCAGTAGAATGAAAATAGAATGGAATGCATTGTATCAATATCTAGATTTTTTGTATATGATAGTAAGGAAGTTAAGTCTCTGTTTTATTATTTATTTTGTGAGAGATCTAATTGTTCCACTCCAATCCATTTTTTATTCATATTAATACGATATAATAGATCCGCGACCTATATTTGAAGAAAGGGGGGAGAAGAGATTATCAATCATGGAAAAATCGATAGATAAAAGCCGGCTATCGGAATCGAACCGATGACCATCGCATTACAAATGCGATGCTCTAACCTCTGAGCTAAGCGGGCTCACGCTCACATAGCAGAAATAGAAATAGTGAATAGGGATTCCGGAAACTACTTGATATATCAGCTATTAATTAAACTAAATTAATTAATATTTATTATTTTGAAAATAATATTTAAATTATAATTAAGTATCTATTTATAGTATAAATAGATACTTATTATAGTATAAATAGATACTTAATTATAATACTATAAAATAGATAATATTTCCATATTATTACTTAATAATAATATAATATTAATTTGATATTATTATTTTAGTTTTAGAAAAGTCTAATTCTTTCTTAGAGCAGTTATACCAAATTATGCTAATTAATTATATTGTATATTCTATAAATTATTATATAATGATAGTGAATCCAGCCTAAGAAAAGATAAAAGATACAATTCAAGTTATAATCAAGTTATAATTAGAATAAGACATTCCTTTGTTTTCATTCATAAAGGAGAAGATAGGGCGAAAAAAAGTAATGGGTATCGATCCTTCCAGTATTACGAATCGCGCTTTTAAACTCAAAAAGAAGAGAGGAGACATATATATGTAGGATATATCTATTCATATTGAATTGGGGACACATCTAATGATAGAATCATGTCTGATTAGAACTAAATATGGTTCATTCAATACGATGAAAAACAATGAAAATGAAATGATAGAGGATGGCGAAAAAGTGGCATAACATTTTTTAGATATAAGAATCATTAGATAATGAATTCAACGCAACGATTACAAGATAAATAAATAAAAGAGTTGAATAGAATTACAACTAGATCCTGTCGCAAAAGGGGATATGGCGAAATCGGTAGACGCTACGGACTTGATTAAATTGAGCCTTGGTATGGAAACCTGCTAAGTGATAACTTCCAAATTCAGAGAAACCCCGGAATTAAAAATGGGCAATCCTGAGCCAAATCTTTTTTTTTTCAAAAAAAAAGATAGGTGCAGAGACTCAATGGAAGCTGTTCTAACAAATGGAGTTGATTACGTTACATGCGCTAGTAGCCGGAATCCTTCTATCAAAATTATTGAAAAGATACCCGCCCTATATATGTAGATATACATACTCACATAGTAAACGATTGATTAATCGCAGCCCAAATCCATTATATATGAAAAATTTAAGAATCATTGTGAATCTATTCCATTCGATATTCCAATCGAAGTTGGAGGAAGAATCGAATATTAAATGATCAAATTATTCATTCCAAAGTCTGATAGATCTTTTGAAAAACCGATTATTCGAACGAGAATAAAGAGAGAGTCCCATTCTACGTGTCAATACCGACAACAATGAAATTTATAGTAAAAGGAAAATCCGTCGACTTTAAAAGTCGTGAGGGTTCAAGTCCCTCTATCCCCAATAAAAGCCTATTTTTATTACTAACTTAACTATACTTCTTAACTACTTTTTATCTTATCCTTTTTTTTTTATCTAATAAATTCAGGGGCTGGGTAAGATTTTTTAATACTTTCTTACTTTTTTAGTCCCTTTAATTGATATAGATAAAGTGCTCTACTAGGATAATGCGGGGGAAAAGGTCGGGATAGCTCAGTTGGTAGAGCAGAGGACTGAAAATCCTCGTGTCACCAGTTCAAATCTGGTTCCTGACACGTAAATAATGGATCAAATAATGATTAATACAAATTAATCGAGACTAATCGAGATATATATTCATTATCATTAATAGCCTCTAGCATTAGAATTTAATTATATAATTTAATTATATATATATGTATACCTAAATTATATTCATCTAGGTATATAAGATATATGGTATAGTGTATGGATATATCTCCATTTTTGAGATGGGGTAAAATATATGTCTGGTAAAGAACAAAATGGGATTATGCTCTCTTTTTTTTGACCGTTATCTAAAATTAAAAAGTTAAAGGGTTGGTTAAAAAACTTAAAAGTCTAAAGGAGTTGAAAGATAGAAATAAACAGAATGTATTTCAAACACAGTACAGATAAAATCTGATCCTTTTGTATTTCTTAATTTTGTTTTTATATTTATTTTATTTTTCATTCCTACTTATACTTTACTTAATTATATTTTACTTCCTGAGATCCCTCTAAGTAATATTAATATGCGCGGTACAAAGTTCATGGTACATGGTATAGAACTCTTTTGATTCATCCTATTCTATTGTTTTTTTTTGCTCATACGAAATGCATACAAATTGGGGAATTGAAGCCCCTTTTTAGCTTTTAGCCCGTCTAGAATACGAATTAGAGTCCATTTACTCTGTCTCATCTGAAACAGGACGTCAAAATATTCCTTGACTTGAATAAATTCTGAAGTAGTGTCATTGTTATATAAGTTAACATTAGTTTCTTGTCATTCAATGAGCATCTTGTATTTCATAGAAATTTGGAGTAATATAGTCCTTACGTAGGGGCCAGCCTATCCAACTTTCAGGCATCAAAATACGTTTAAGGCGTGGATGATTATTATAAAAGATTCCCAACATATCATACGATTCCCGTTCTTGAAAATCCGCACTTCTCCAAACCCAGAAAACAGATGGTATTCTAGGATTATTCCTTGGGACAAAGACTTTTATGCATACCTCTTCAGGTTTATCTATACCATACTGTATTCTCGTAAGATGATACACACTAGCTAAAAATCCACCCGGTGCTACATCATAAGCGCACTGGGAGCGTAAATAATTATAACCATATACATATGAAATGACAGCAATGGAGTCCCAATCCTCAGTTTTTATTTGTAAAGTCTCTATTCCTTGGTAATCAAAGCCCAAAGATCTATGAACTAGCTCATGCTTGACTAGCCAATCAGATAAATTACCCTGCATCTTCTTGATCTCTCCCACATTTGTACTTTTATAATTTATATGAGTATTTCACATTTACAA